AGGGGGTTTGCCTTATAATTGTTTTATGATTTATGATCATGATTTCTATTTTTGTTTGGTTTTTTTGATGGCATGGATGGGGTGAGTTGCAGGGAAAAAGCTGCTTTATGTGATGTGTTTTGGGGGGTGGGGTTGTGATGTGATTATGATGATTGATTGTTGTTTGTTGTTATTAGAAAATGCAGAGGAAGATTAATTTAATATGGATTGATTATGATTGATTTGGAAAATGTAGGGATAAATGGTTTAATTTTTTAACAAAAAAAACAAAAAATGTCAAGATAAAAAAAAAAAAGATGCGTAAAACGTGATTTAAATGACAGTTCCTAGTGAATGAATTAATAATTCCTATGTCCGGCAACCATTACACTATCTGTTGTCTAGAGGTAGGTAGCGCGCCCTCCATGAATGGGGTCAAAGTGCATCAGTGCCAAGTTTGCGACGACCTTATCCGTCAGACCATGACATTCTGGGTGTTAGGGGATTCATATGCGCGGTAATCATGTGATGGACATGTCAAGAGGAAGATAACACCTGCTCTGCACTTGAGGGGCTTATTGAAGAGACGCTAAAAAAAAAACAAGTGTAGGAGGTCGGTATGCCGAGGTAATGAGAATAGGGAGGAATATTCAACCGACCACTTGTATCAGTGAAGGGCAAGAAGGAGGGAAGGGTGGAGGTATGTTCCTGAAGTTACAACCAATAGCGCAAAAGAGCAAGTTTATTAGATGTATGCGCCTGCAGTGCAATAACGTAATTCACCTATAACGTTGAGTAGCTCGGTTCTCGTGAGAAGCGCGATCAATAGATAACCATGCTCTCTGGCTTGGGAGTGCTTGAAGGCTGTTGGCAGAGAATCCTGTTTAGGAGGTGGGCGAATTCAGTTGACTAGGGGAATTCAAAGGTGTACTGGGACATTCCTCGTTTCCTAGGTTGGAAGGTATGTATAACAGATAAATCTCTGGGTCTTTGGGTAACGCTTGCGGCTTGGCTGTAGGTAGGAACACTTGGGCTATATGGTACCTGAAACAAGAATGTGCCTGCGGGGGATATTGGCCGAATGAGGTCCGTTTTGGAGATAATGTTTGGGCATTTTGTGGAGAGCCATAGCGTATGATGTGGACCATCCTACATTTCATGGACTGTCTGATGTGGCAAAGAGTGCGATGCATTATTATACATACCCTTAAAGTATGAATAAAAACATGCTGGGGGGGGAAGGGGGGGGTCCGGATCTAGGGATTCTTGTAGTTAAATTTTTTAACGATGGTTTTTCAGGCCATAGATCTCGGAGAGAGGCCGAGCAGGAATTTATGATAGAGTTTGTTTTGTTTTTAGGGGTATGTTTCGCTTTGGGAGGTTTAGCAGTTGCGTCTAACCCGTCTCCTTATTATGGGGTGTTGGGGTTAGTGGTGGCTGCTGTTGCGGGATGTGGTTGGTTAGTGAGTTTGGGGGTTTCTTTTGTGTCTTTGGTGCTTGTGATGGTTTATTTAGGGGGAATGTTGGTAGTGTTTGTTTATTCGGTTTCGTTAGCAGCGGATCCGTATCCGGAGTCTTGGGCGAGTTGAGGGGTTGTTGGTTATGGATTTGGGATAGGGTTGGTTGTGTTAGTGGGTCTTGTTGTGGGGGGTATGTTAGGGTTGTTAGTGGAGGAAGGTACGGTTAATGGTGGGGGGTTGTTATCGGTTCGGTTGGATTTTAGTGGAGTGGCTGTTCTTTATTCGGAGGGTGTGGGTTTACTTTTAATCGGTGGGTGGGGTTTATTATTGACTTTGTTTGTGGTATTAGAGCTTGTGCGGGGGTTGTCTCGGGGGGCGATTCGGGCTGTTTAGGGGGTAGAATCAGGGAGTAGTTTAATTTAAAGCGCCCGCTTTGGGAGTTGGTGATGAAGGTTTGATTCCTTTCTCCTTGATGATGGGATATGGGGAACTCTAAGAAGGGGTTTAGTCTTCAATCTTTGGCTTACAAGACCAATGTTTTTATAAACTATTAGAGTTGATTAGAGTTTTAGGAGTTTGTTTTCTAGTGCGGCTGCGATGGGGAATAGGACTAGAATGATTGTAAAGTACGAGAGTGAGGCTAGTTGGCCGATGATGATGAATGGGTGTTCTACTGGTTGGCTTCCTACTCATGTGAGAATAAGGACGTTTGCGACTAGGGCTCAGAATAGGATTTGTGAGATAGGACGGAAAGTTATTGATCGTAGTTTAGATGTGTGGAGTAGGGGTATTAGGAATAGTACGAGGATTGAGGCGGCTAGGGCTAGTACACCTCCTAGTTTGTTTGGGATGGATCGTAGGATGGCGTAGGCGAATAGGAAGTATCATTCGGGTTTGATATGGGGGGGAGTTACTAGAGGGTTGGCTGGTGTGAAGTTTTCTGGGTCTCCTAAGAGGTTTGGGGAGAATAGGGCTAGAGAAACGAGTAGGGAGATTATTAGTGCGAAACCTAGAATGTCTTTTACGGTGTAGTATGGGTGGAATGGAATTTTGTCGCAGTCTGAGGGGACTCCTGTTGGGTTATTTGATCCTGTTTCGTGTAGGAAGGTGAGGTGAACTAGTGTGAGGCCTACGATAACAAATGGGAGTAGGAAGTGAAGGGCGAAGAAGCGGGTTAGTGTAGGGTTGTCTACAGAGAATCCTCCTCAGGCTCATTCTACTAGTGTTTGTCCAATGTAGGGGATTGCTGAGAATAGGTTTGTAATTACTGTAGCGCCTCAGAATGATATTTGGCCTCATGGTAGGACGTAACCTACGAAGGCGGTTGCTATGAGGGTTAGTAGGAGGATAACTCCGATGTTTCAGGTTTCTTTGTTTAGGTATGAGCCGTAGTAGATTCCTCGGCCGATGTGAAGGTAGATGCAGATGAAGAAGAAGGAGGCTCCGTTTGCATGGAGGTTGCGGATTAGTCAGCCGAATTGGACGTCACGGCATATGTGAGCTACGGAGGAGAAAGCTAAGTTGGTGTCTGCTGTGTAGTGGGTGGCTAGCAGGAGGCCTGTAACAATTTGGGTGATTAGGCAAATGCCCAGTAAAGACCCGAAGTTTCATCATGTAGAGATGTTTGGCGGTGTGGGAAGGTCAATTAGGGCGTTGTTGATGACTTTGAGGATTTGGTGGTTTTTACGAAGATTGAGGGCCATTAATTGGTTCTGTGTATGGATATGAGAATAATGATGATGGATAGGGCGAATGCTCCTAGGTAGGCTTTGATTAGGCCTGAGTGAAGGGAGGTGGCGGTTTTGGTTGCTATTAGCTGTAGGTTGGCTAGTCCTTCTGGGCCTAGGATTTTGTATCAGGATAAATCGATTAGGTGTGAAGCGATATTTTGTCCTCCGTTGAGGAGGTTGGTTATGGTTAAGCGGTGGGTTAGGGGGTTAAAGTATCCTAGGGATGTGGAGAAGTTTGAGAAGGTAGTTTGTTTTGTAAGGATGAGAGTTTGGGCTATTTTTGAGATTTCTAGGGCTAAAGCAATTCCTAGGGCGGTTACTATTAGGGCTGTTATTTTGATGGATAGGGGTATAGTTATTGTAGGAGTTTTTGTGGGAATGATAAATGAGGTGATGAGGAATCCTGTTAGGATGCTTCCTAGTGCGAGTCGAGTGATGGGTGAAGTCACTGCGGGGTCGTTTTCATTTATTGGGGTTAGAGGAGGAATTCGAACGAAGCCGGTCTGTACTAGTACGGTCATGCGAATTGTGTATACTGCGGTGAAAGATGTAGCTAGGAGGGTTAGTAGTAGAGCTCAGGTGTTTAGGTAGGATGTGTTTAGGCTTTCGATGATTTGGTCTTTTGAGTAAAATCCTGCTAGGAATGGGGTTCCTATTAGTGCTAGGTTGCCGATAGTAAAGCATGAGGTGGTTGTGGGTATTATTTTTTGGAGTCCTCCTATTTTTCGGATGTCCTGTTCGCCGTTTAGGTTGTGGATAATAGATCCTGAGCATAGGAAGAGTATGGCTTTGAAGAATGCGTGAGTTGAGATGTGGAGAAAAGCTAGTTCGGGGAGGTTGAGTCCGATTGTAACTATTATTAGGCCTAGTTGGCTTGAGGTGGAGAAGGCGATGATTTTTTTGATATCGTTTTGGGTAAGGGCACATGTAGCTGCGAATAGGGTGGAGAGGGCCCCTAGGCATAGGCAGAGGGTTAGGGCGGTTTGGTTATTGCTGAGTAGGGGGTGAGTTCGGATGAGTAGGAAGATTCCGGCTACTACTATTGTGCTGGAGTGAAGTAGGGCAGAAACAGGGGTGGGTCCTTCTATGGCGGCGGGCAGTCAAGGATGGAGGCCGAATTGGGCTGATTTGCCAGTTGCAGCTAGGATGAGGCCTAGTAGGGGTAGTGTTGGGGTTTGTGATGGGGAGGGGAGTTGGTGGATTTCTCAGGTGTTTATGGCTGAGGCTAGTCATGCTATGCAGAGGATGAGGCCGATGTCTCCTACTCGGTTGTATAGGACGGCTTGTAGGGCGGCAGTGTTGGCTTCTGCTCGGCCGTGTCATCAGCTGATTAGTAGGAAGGATATGATTCCGACTCCTTCTCAGCCGATGAACAGGACGAATAGATTGTTGGCGAGAATTAGGATGAGTATTGCTATTAGGAATAGTAGTAGGTAGATGAAGAATTTTGTGATGTAGGGGTCTGAAGCTATGTATCATGTTGCAAATTGTAGGATGGATCATGAGACGAATAGTGCAATGGGGAAGAAGGTGAGTGAGTAGAAGTCTATTTTTAGGCTGATAGGGATTTTGAAGTTTATGATGAATTTTCATTCTCATAGGGAAATGAGGCTTTCTGTCCCTGAGTAGATGTGAATTGTCATGGGGACTAAGCTGATTAGGAAGGAGGCTTTAACTGTGTTTGTGATGGTGTTAGGGGTGCTTTTGGAGTTGGGGGATAGGAGGGGGAATAGGATGGGTGTGGATAGGGTTGCTAGGGTTAGGAGTATGAATGTATTTAGGACTAGTGGTAGGTCCATTACTTTCACTTGGATTTGCACCAAGATGAGTGGCTCCTAAGACCATTGGATTGCTATTATCCTTTGAAAGTAAGGGGACTGAGGTTTTATACTCAGATTCAAGAGTTAGCAGTTCTTGTTGGTTTAACCTCCCCTCGGCAGGTAAGAAGATTTTAACTTCTATCTTTAGGATCACAGTCTAATGTTTTGGTTAAAACTATACTTGCATATAGGGATACCAGAGATTAGTTCGGGCTTAAGGATGAGGAGCAGTATTGGGATTATGTGAAGAGCTATGAGGAGGTGTTCTCGGGTGGTGGAGTTTTGGATAGAGGTAATGTGGGATGGAAGTGTGCCTCGTTGTGTTATTATGAGTATGTAGAGGGTGTAAGAAGCGGTGAGTAGGATTGCCGCTCCTGTTAGGATGATTGTAAAGGCAGATCAGTTGAATAGTGCGATGACGATGGTTAATTCTGCTATGAGGTTGGTTGTTGGAGGGAGAGCTATGTTTGTTAGGTTTGCTAGAAGTCATCAGATGGCTATTAGTGGTAGGAGGGGTTGGAGTCCTCGTGTGAGGAGGAGGATTCGGCTGTGGGTTCGTTCGTAGTTGGTATTGGCTAGGCAGAATAGTATTGATGAGGTTAAGCCGTGTGAGATTATTAAGATTATTGCTCCTGAGAATGCTCATTGGGTTTGAATTATGGTTGCGGCTACGACTAGTCCTATGTGGCTAACAGATGAGTAGGCGATTAATGATTTTAGGTCGATTTGTCGTAAGCAGATGGCGCTGGTTATTAATGCTCCTCATAAGGCTAGGGTGATGAATGGGTAGTGTAGGTTGTTTGATGCTGGGTTTACTAGGATTGTGATTCGTATGATGCCGTAGCCTCCTAGTTTTAGGAGAAGGGCAGCTAGTAGTATGGAACCGGCGATTGGGGCTTCTACGTGTGCTTTGGGAAGTCATAGGTGTAGGCCGTATAGGGGGGCTTTAACTATGAAGGCGAGGAGTAAGGCGAGGCTTGCAATTAATCCGGATCAGGAGGAGTTTATTGTAGGGTGTGATAGTTTTAGTATGGGGAAATAGAGTGTGCCGATTTGGTTTTGTAGGTGAAGGATAGCAATTAACAGGGGGAGTGAGCTAGCTAGGGTATAGAATAGGAGGTAGATTCCAGCGTTTAGTCGTTCTGGTTGGTTTCCTCATCGTGTAATGAGGATAAGGGTGGGGATGAGGGTTGCTTCAAATGCGATGTAGAAGAGTATTAATTCGGAGGCTGAGAAAGCTAAGAGGATGAATAGTTGGGCTAGGATTACTGTTGTAGCGAAGATTCGTTTGCGGATAGTGGGTTCTTGTTCTAAGTGGTTTTGGCTTGCTATGATTATGAGGGGAAGGAGTCAGCATGAGAGGACTAGGAGAGGGGAGGAGATTTGATCGATTGATGTTCAGGGAGTTAGGCTTTTGCTTGGGTAGTATGTTGGTGTTAATCATTGTAGGCTGATGGTGGCAATGATTAAGCTGTGTAGTGTAATGTTAGTTCATAGATGTTTAAGTGGGGATATGAGAGCTAGGGGTAGGAGTGTTGCAGTTGGAATTAAGATTTTTAGCATTGTAGAAGGTTGAAGTTGTGTAGGTGGTCTGAACCGTGGGTTCGGGTAGAGGCGACTAGCAGGGCTAGGCCTGTTCCTGCTTCGCAGGCGGAGAATGTTAGTATGATGATTGGCAGGATGGTGGAGGTTGGTGATTGTATTTGGATAGGTCATATGGCGAGTGCCACGTATATGGATAGTATTATGCTTTCTAGGCAAAGGAGAGCGGAGATTAGATGGGTTCGGTGGAAAGCTAGGCCTAGGCTGCTTAGGGTGAAGGCTGAGTAAAAGCTGAGGTGAAGATAGGACATAAAGAAAGTTATAGGGTGTGAGCTATAATTTGTTGAGCCGAAATCAACCGTCTTAGTTAGACTAACTTTCTATTACTCTGCTCATTCTAATCCGCCTTGGATTCATTCGTAGATAAGCCCTAGTGTTAGGAGGAAGAGGAGGATGGAGGTTCAGATTAGGGTAGTTATAGGGGATTCTAGTTGGGTAGCTCATGGTAGTGGAAGTAGGAGGGCGATTTCTAGGTCGAAGAGGAGGAAGAGGATAGCTACTAGGAAGAATCGGATTGAGAAGGGTAGTCGAGCGGAGCCTAGGGGGTCAAATCCGCATTCGTAGGGAGATAATTTTTCTGAGTCTGGGTTTATTTGGGCTAATCAAAAGTTTAGTGCGGTTAGTAGGATGCTTAGGGTGAATGATAGGGTCAGTATGAATAGGATTATGTTTATTACTCTTCTCTGGGTTTAAACCAGATTTTAAGGATTGGAAGTCGATTGTAATTAATATACTAGAAGAGTAAGATCCTCATCAGTAGATAGAGATATAGAGGAATAATCATACGACGTCTACGAAGTGTCAGTATCAGGCGGCTGCTTCAAATCCGAAGTGGTGGCTTGGTGTGAAGTGGTATTTGATTAGGCGAAGTAGGCATACTAACAGGAATGTTGAGCCAATGATTACGTGTAGGCCGTGGAATCCTGTGGCAACGAAGAATGTAGAGCCGTAGATTCCGTCTGCGATTGAAAATGGTGCTTCGTAGTATTCTATGGCTTGTAGTGCGGTGAAGTAGAATCCTAGGAGAACAGTTAGGGTTAGGGCGTGGATTGCTTGTTTTCGGCTGGCTTCTGTGATGCTGTGGTGGGCTCATGTTACGGTAACTCCAGAGGCTAGTAAGATAGCAGTGTTTAGTAGTGGTACTTCTATTGGGTTTAGGGGTTTGATTCCGACGGGTGGTCATTGTCCTCCTAGTTCTGGGGTAGGGGCTAGGCTTGAGTGGAAGAAGGCTCAGAAAAAGCCTAGGAAGAAGAAGGCTTCGGATGTGATGAATAGGGCCATGCCATATCGTAGCCCTTTCTGTACGGTTGGGGTGTGGTGGCCTTGGAACGTGCTTTCTCGGATAATATCTCGTCATCATTGGAATATAACTAGGGCGGTGGATAGTAGGCCTAGGATGAGGAGTTGAGGGGAGTTGTGGTGGAATCATATTGTTAGTCCTGATGTAGTTAGGAGAGCGGCAGCAGCTCCTAGGATAGGTCATGGGCTGGGGTCTACTATGTGATAGGAATGTGCTTGGTGTGCCATTGAGGGGTTAGATGTTTTCTTGTAGGTATAGGCTTAGTAAGAGTACGAAAACGTAGGCTTGGATTATTGCTACAGCTACTTCTAGAATAGTTAGTAGGAAGAGGACTAGGAGGGTTAGGAGCGACACTACTGGTATTGTAGTGAATAGGGCTGTTGTGGCAGTGGAGATGAGCTGGATGAGTAGGTGACCTGCTGTGAGGTTAGCTGTTAGGCGTACGCCTAGGGCTAGTGGGCGGATGAGTAGGCTTGTTGTTTCAATTAGGATTAGGGCAGGGATTAGTGGGGTTGGGGTACCTTCTGGTAGAAGGTGGCCTAGTGAGGCAGAGGGCTGGTTCCGTAAGCCTGTTAATAGGGTGGCGAGTCATAGGGGGAAAGCCAGTGCTAGGTTTATGGATAGTTGAGTAGTTGGGGTGAATGTGTATGGTAGTAGGCCTAGAAGGTTGATAAGTAGGAGGAAGATTATTAGGGATGTTAGGATTAGGGCTCATTTGTGTCCTTTTTTGTCTAAGGGTATTATTAGTTGTTTTGTGACTAGGTTGATGAATCATAATTGGAGAGTTGAGAGTCGGTTGGTAATTCATCGGTTGTCCAGGGAAGGAATTAGGAGGGCGGGGAATGTTATTGAAATGAGGATGAGTGGGATTCCTAGTAGGGATGGACTTGAGAATTGGTCGAAGAAAGTTAGGTTCATGGTCAAGTTCAGGGGGTGGTGCTTGGGGCGATGGGAGGTTTATTGGATGGGGGATTTATTGTTACAAATGTAAGGATTTTGGGTTGGATGATGAGGGAGAAAGTGAGTCATGAAATGATCATGATAAAAAATCATGGTGCGGGGTTTAGTTGAGGCATATCATTAAGGAGGGGTGGAGTCCTCTTTCTTTAGCTTAAAAGGCTAATGCTGGTTCATAGCTTCTTAATGATTAGGGGGCTGTTGTAGAAGATCAGTTTTCGAAGTTAGCGAGAGGAGTGGATTCTACTACGATTGGTATGAAGCTGTGGTTAGCTCCGCAGATTTCTGAGCATTGTCCGTAAAATACTCCTGGTCGGGAGGCGAGGAAGGAAGTTTGGTTGAGGCGGCCTGGGATTGCGTCAGTTTTTACACCTAAGCTTGGGACAGCTCATGAGTGGAGTACGTCATCAGCAGTGACAATGACTCGGATTGTAGAGCTTATAGGGACTACAACGCGATGGTCTACTTCTAGTAGGCGGAAGTGTCCTAGAGGTAGGTCTGATGTTGGGATCATGTAGGAGTCGAATGTTAGGTCTTTGAGGTCGGTGTATTCGTACGTTCAGTATCATTGGTGGCCGATGGCTTTTAGGGTGAGGTCGGGTTCATTAATTTCGTCTATTATGTACAGGATTCGTAGGGATGGTAGTGCAAGTATAATTAATACTATGGCTGGGAGGATTGTTCAAACTAGTTCAATTTCTTGTGCGTCTACCGTGCTTGATGAGAGTTTTTCTGTGAGTATGTGGGTTAGTAGGTAAAGCACTAGGCTGCAGATTGCTAATGCAACTATTAGAGCGTGGTCGTGGAATCCTATTAATTCTTCTATGATGGGAGAGGAGGCGTCTTGAAAGTTAAATTGTGAGTGGTTAGCCATGTTTGGTAGAGAGACGTGCAGGGGTTTCGCCTGCAATTTAGCCTTGACAAGGCTATGTAATGGTTTTACTAACGTTTCTTTATGAGAAAGAAGCATAAGTGGTTTATGCGGTTGGCTTGAAACCAACATATGGGGGTTCGACTCCTTCCTTTCTTGTACTTGGACGAAGGCAGGTTCTTCGAAGGTGTGGAAGGGGGGTGGGCAGCCGTGGATTCATTCGACGTTGGTGCTTGTTAGTTCTGGTTGTAGGACTTTACGTTTAGATGCGAAAGCTTCTCAGATGATGAATACTAGTATGATTACGGCTGTGAGAGAGATTAAGGAACCTACGGAGGAGATAGTGTTTCATAGGGTGTAGGCGTCAGGGTAGTCTGAGTATCGGCGTGGTATGCCTGCTAGGCCTAGGAAGTGTTGGGGGAAGAAGGTTAGGTTTACTCCTACGAATATTACACCAAAGTGGATTTTAGCTCATGTTGAGTGGAGAGTGTATCCAGTGAATAGTGGGAATCAGTGTGTGAAGCCTGCTAGGATTGCGAATACTGCTCCTATTGATAGGACGTAGTGGAAGTGGGCTACTACATAGTAAGTGTCGTGTAGAGCAATATCTAGTGAAGAATTTGCTAGGACAATTCCTGTTAGTCCTCCGATGGTAAATAGGAAGATGAATCCTAGGGCTCATAGTATTGGAGGATCTCATTTGATAATGCCTCCGTGAAGTGTGGCTAATCAGCTGAATACTTTGATTCCGGTTGGGATGGCAATGATTATAGTGGCTGATGTGAAGTAGGCTCGGGTGTCAACGTCCATTCCGACAGTGAATATGTGGTGAGCTCATACGATGAATCCTAGGAATCCAATGGATAGTATGGCTCACACTATTCCTATGTAGCCAAATGGTTCTTTTTTTCCTGCGTAGTAGGTTACAACGTGGGAAATAATTCCAAACCCTGGGGGGATGAGGATGTATACTTCTGGGTGGCCGAAGAATCAGAAAAGGTGTTGATATAGGACTGGGTCACCTCCTCCTGCAGGGTCGAAGAATGTGGTGTTGAGGTTGCGGTCTGTGAGAAGCATTGTAATTCCTGCAGCAAGGACTGGGAGGGAAAGGAGTAGGAGTACTGCAGTAATTAGGACTGATCAGACGAATAGGGGGGTTTGGTATTGTGAGAGAGCAGGGGGTTTTATATTGATTGCTGTTGTGATGAAGTTGATTGCACCTAGAATTGAAGAAATACCGGCTAGGTGTAGGGAGAAGATTGCTAGGTCAACTGAAGCTCCGGCATGGGCTAGATTACCAGCTAGTGGAGGGTACACTGTTCAACCTGTACCAACACCTGCTTCTACGGTGGAGGATGCTAGTAGGAGGAGGAATGATGGGGGGAGTAGTCAGAAGCTTATGTTATTTATTCGTGGGAATGCTATGTCTGGGGCTCCGATTATTAGGGGGACTAGTCAGTTTCCGAACCCTCCGATTATGATGGGTATAACTATGAAAAAGATTATGACGAAAGCATGGGCCGTGACGATTACGTTGTAGACTTGGTCGTCTCCTAGGAGGGCTCCGGGTTGACCTAATTCTGCTCGGATGAGAAGGCTTAGGGCGGTGCCTACTATTCCGGCTCATGCGCCAAAAATTAGGTATAGGGTTCCGATATCTTTGTGGTTGGTTGAGAATAATCATCGGTTAATGAATGTCACAGGTAAGATGGCTGAGCGAATAAGCGTTAGGCTGTAGTCCTTTTTACAGAGGTTCAATTCCTCTTCTTATCGGCTCTGTAGTGAAATTCATAGTGAGTTGCAAGCTCATTGATGTGCATTAATTGTGTACCGGAGTCTTAGGCAGAGGCCTGTTGGTTAGGGCATGTAGCTGTTAGCTATAGAGTCATGGGATCGAAGCCCATCTGCCTAGTAAGTTGTAAGGTCCTAGCTTAATTAAAGTACCTGGGTTGCATTCAGGGGATGCAGGGTAATAGCCTGCGGACTTTAGCAGAAACTAAGAGGGTTCAACTCTTGTTTAAGGCTTTGAAGGCCTTCGGTTTAATTAATCCTAAGTTTCTTAAATAATGGTGAGGATTATAGGTGAAATGGGAAGGAGGATGACAGATATTGTGGTTAGGATGGCAACCAGGGCATGAGTTGATTTGCCGGTGCGTCATTGTTTTATGTGATTTGTGGTGTGTGGTGGGAGTGTGATTGTTGTACAGTATGCAAGGCGGAGGTAGAAGAACAGGCTCAGTAGGGAGAGGAGAGAGATAAGCGTAGCTGCAGGGATTATTTCTTGTTTGGTTAGTTCCTGAATAATGAGTCATTTGGGTAGGAATCCTGTTAGGGGAGGTAGACCTGCAAGGGATAGTAGGGTTAGAAGTAGTATTGCGTTTAGCGATGGGACTTTAGTTCATGCTGTTATTAAGGTGGATAGTTTCAGTACTTTAATTGAGTTTAAGGTTAGAAAGACGGCTGCAGTTATTATGGTGTATAGATAGAAGTTGAGGAGGGTGAGTTTAGGGTTGTAGATGATAACGATTGTCATTCATCCTAGGTGGGAGATAGAGGAGAAGGCTAGGATTTTTCGGATTTGTGTTTGGTTTAGTCCCATTCATCCGCCGATAGCTACTGATAGAATGGCTAGGGTGGTTAGGAGTGTAGGGTTTAGTGATGAGGAGGTTATGTATAGGAGAGTGATTGGAGGGAGTTTTATGATAGTGGATAGGATGAGGCCGGTGGAGAGAGGGGAGCCTTGTAATACTTCTGGAAATCAGAAGTGGAATGGGACTAATCCTAGTTTTATGGCAATTGCTGAGGTTAGAATTAGGCTTGATGTGGGGTGGGAGAGTTGGGTGATGTCTCATTGTCCGGTACTTCATGCGTTAGTTATACTAGAGAATAGTACTAGGGTTGAGGCAGCTGCTTGGGTTAGGAAGTATTTGGTAGCTGCTTCAATGGATCGTGGGTGGTGAGATTTTGAGATTAGGGGTAGAATGGCAAGTGTATTAATTTCTAGGCCGGTTCAGGCCATGATTCAATGATTGCTTGAGATTGTGATAGTGGTTCCTAGGAGCAGGCTGATTGTGAAGATTAGTTTTGCCTGTGGATTCATTAGCAGGGGAAGGAGTTGAACCATCATTTTCGGGGTATGGGCCCGATAGCTTGTTTAGCTGACCCTACTAGAAAGTAATATAAGGGAAGTATGGAGAATTTTGATTTCTCTAGTGTAGGTTCGACTCCTGCTTTTCTAAGTTGTAGGAAATGAGAGGATTGGTATACCTCCATGTTCACTTTATCATAGTGACCCTTAGTGTTCAGGCACATTTCCGATAGTGGGGGGGGTCCTTAGATAGGGGGGTAGTCCTGCATAGCAAATTGGTATGCTGGTGTGTCAAAGGCATAGAGCGAGCGTAAGGGGTAGGAAGTTTTTTCATAGTAGGTGTATTAGTTGGTCATATCGGAATCGAGGGTAGGAAGCACGAATTCATAGGAATCCTGCTGAAAGTAGCAGGACTTTAGTGGCTAGTACTACGGGGAATAGTTCTTGTGGTGGGTTTAGTAGGCTTGGATTAAAGAATAGGATGGTGGTAATGGTGTTCATGAGCATAATATTAGCATATTCTGCTAGGAAGAATAGTGCGAATGGGCCTGCTGCATATTCTACGTTGAATCCGGATACTAGTTCAGATTCTCCTTCTGTTAAGTCAAAGGGGGCACGGTTGGTTTCAGCAAGTGTAGAGACATATCATATTATAGCGAGGGGTCAGCATGAGAAGATAAGATAGAGGGGTTCTTGGGTAACTGCGAGGGTGCTGAGAGTGTAGTTGCCGCTGAGGAGAATTACAGATAGGAGGATAATTGCTAAGGTTACTTCGTATGAAATTGTTTGGGCTACTGCTCGTAATGCCCCAATTAGAGCATATTTTGAGTTAGATGCTCAGCCAGATCATAGAATGGAGTATACTGCCAGGCTTGATATAGCTAGTAGGAATAAAAGGCCTAGGTTGAGATCTGCTAGAGAGAATGGGAGTGGTAGGGGAGTTCAGATAGAGATTGCTAGGAGTAGTGCTAGTATTGGGGTTGCAATAAATAGAATTGGTGAGGATGTTGACGGTCGGATGGGTTCTTTGATGAATAGTTTTACTCCGTCTGCTAGGGGTTGTAGGAGGCCATATGGGCCAACAATGTTTGGTCCTTTTCGGCCTTGTATGTAGCTTAAGATTTTGCGTTCTACTAGTGTGAGGAAAGCTACTGCGATTAAGATTGGGAGGGCATAGGAGAGGGCTATGATGAGGTTAATTAGTAGGGGGTAGTTGGTCATGGGTTATTAAATTAAGCTAGGGAGAGGATTTGAACCTCTGAGTTAAAGGACTTAAGCCTTTTGCATTTTCCGAGCTCTGCCACGCTAGCTGGTCCTTTTCTTGGACGTGGTGTGGTGTGATAGCCTTTTGTAATTTAGTTGGTTTCATTACTTAAGGCGAAGGCTTGCTTGTAGTATTGGCCTCACTTTTCCTATCCTTTCGTACTGGGAAGAGTTCATCATAGATAGAAACCGACCTGGATTACTCCGGTCTGAACTCAGATCACGTAGGACTATTAATCGTTGAACAAACGAACCCTTAGTAGCGGCTGCACCACTAGGATGTCCTGATCCAACATCGAGGTCGTAAACCTCCTCGTCGATACGGACTCTCGAAGGAGATTGCGCTGTTATCCCTGGGGTAGCTTGGTCCATTGATCAATTGTATTGGGTCTGGATGCTATTAGCACGTTGAGGGGTTGCTCTCAGTCTAGAGGTTTGGTCTAATTTTTGGAGGTTTTGTTTTACTCCAAGGTCGCCCCAACCGAAAAACGCAGACCAATATCTTATGTGACAGTGAACCCGGTGGGTGTGTATGTGTTTTAAGGTGGTTGCTGGTTTTAAAGTTCCACAGGGTCTTCTCGTCTTATGTGTTTATCCCTGCTTTTGTACAGGGAGATCAATTTCACCGATTGCCTGTAAGAGACAGTTAAGACCTCGTTTAGCCATTCATACTAGTCTCGATTTATGGGACAATTGATTGCGCTACCTTTGCACGGTTAGGATACCGCGGCCGTTGAACGTGAGTCACCGGGCAGGCATCACCTTCAATACTTGTCTGTGGTTTGCTGAAGGCTATGTTTTTGGTAAACAGTCGGGCCTTGACGGGTTTGCCGAGTTCCTTTTACAGGTTTTAATCTTTCTTAGTGGACGCTCCTCTGTCGGGTTAACAATGTACCTAATACTCTGCTTGTTTGATTTATCGTATATTGGTGATTTGTTAATAATGTGCCGATGTAAGCTTGCGTCGTAGAGGGAGGACCCAGGTTACTCATTCTAGCATTAATTCTCCTATTTAAATATAGGTTAGCCTGTTAATGATGAGGGAGTCATATTGTTCTTATATTTTTATGGAGTAGAGCTTTAACGCACTCTTTGTTGATGGCTGCTTGAGGGCCCACAGTATGATTAGGGTATATTATTTATCCGCTCGTGGAGATTGTATTCTTTTTTAAAGGAGCTGTACCCCCTTTAAATTGCCCTTAATTCGCTTCATTAGGGTTTGTGTGTTTCCTTGGAGAAGAATTAAGAGTGAACTAAGATTCGTTTCACAGGCAACCAGCTATCACCCAGCTCGGTTGGCTTTTCACCTCTACTAACAAGTCATCCCACTCTTTTGCCACAGAGACGGGTTCGCTCAAAATAGCTGCTCGTAAGTAGCTCGCTTGGGTTTCGGGATGGCAAACTTAAAGTCATTTTGCTTGGTTTTTCTTGCTAGACCATGATGCAAAAGGTACAAGGGTTGATCTTTGCTGTTTTTAGCTTAGGTTATTTCACTAATATTTCATCTTTCCCTTACGGTACGTAGTCTCTATCGCGCCAATGGTGTCCTTTCTATCGCCTATACTAAGACTAGTAAATGCTTTAGTTGGGTGTATGCAGTAGCTTTGTTATTCCAGGTCACGTCGATTGGGCTAGAGTTTGGCATCAAGATGATCTGGTGTTAACAGACATTTTTCAGGTGTAAGCTGAATGCTTTTGCTTAAGCTACGTCTTGGTAGTCTAAGTGCACCTTCCGGTACACTTACCTTGTTACGACTTACCTCATCTTTGGCTGGATAGCTTATTAATTTATGGGGGGGGGGGGGCGCCTATGAGGAGGGTGACGGGCGGTATGTATGTGTCCCAGGGCCGGCTTAAAGAGGGCTCGATTGTCCCACTTTACTGCTAAATCCGCCTTCTAGGGGTTATTTCATACCCCTTTGCCGTTATGTTCTAACTTAGAAAATGTAGCCCATTGCTTCCATTCCATAGGCTATACCTTGACCTGTCGTATTAGCGTGGTGGGGCTATTGCGCTCACTGTTGGGCTTTCAGGGTAGGTGAGCTGGAGACGGCGGTATGTAGGCTGTTCTGGCAAGGAATGGTCAGGTATATCGTGGATCATCGATTACAGAACAGGCTCCTCTAGGTGGGTTTGGGACACCGCCAAGTCCTTAGAGTTTTAAGCGTTAGTGCTCGTAGTTCTCGGGCGGATGCTTTAGTAGGTGTAAGCATCAAGATTTAGGGCCGGGCATAGTGGGGTATCTAATCCCAGTTTGGGCCCTGGCTTTCGTGGAGTTCAATTAATCGTTGTTCTAAGATCTTCTTTGACGAGGAGGCCTTATCAGCATCTTGGGCTTGTGACAGCTCAGTTGCTTTTTAATCTTAGTTACTTGGATAGCATGTGACCACTCTTTACGCCGTTATAATGTTAATTTGGGTCTCCTGTATGACCGCGGTGGCTGGCACAGGATTTACCAACCCTAGATTTGCTATGGCTAAGTCAAGTTTACACTCATTGCTTAATATTAACTACTGCTGATTACCCGTGGGGGCGTGGCAAATGCAAGGCGTCTTGGGCTACGGTAATGGTGTGCCTGATGCCTGCTCCTATCTACTTGGTTAAGGTGTCCAGGGCGTCTACACTGGAGCGCGGATACTTGCATGTATATACCTAGCAAAAACTAACAGTAAGGTTAGGACTAAGTCTTTTGTTCTTGGGTGTTTGTGGCAGCCATCTTGACATCTTCAGTGTCATGCTTTTTATAAGCTACAAGAAC